CATCTCGACAAAATTACTTAATTTTAATTCATAACACAAAAATACATTGTGCAAAAATCCATAGTTCCATTCCTTTTTTTAGATAGGTTACCCAAAAACAAAAGAAGGGATAATAAAAAATGACTTTTTGATCTTATATAATTCTGGTTCTATATCATAACAATCAAAAAGTCATTTTTATTTATCTTTGATCATGTTTAAATTAATTACAAGTTTTTTTTTCAAGACCTACTTTTTGTTCTTTTTGTTTATGCGATGTAACATAATAATTCAATTTTTTTAATTGGGGAGAGATGGCTGAGTGGACTAAAGCGTCGGATTGCTAATCCGGTGTACGAATTTTTGTACCGGGGGTTCGAATCCCTCTCTTTCCGTTGATTGATAATTTGGCATTTTTTTCTTTTGAACTTATGCAGCTTCTTTTTTTTTGTTTTCCTTCCTTGTTTATTTAATTTTTTTTACTAATTACAAATATAAAATAGATAAAAAACAAAAAAGATTTCAAAATCTAGCATAAGTGAGGAAAACACATAAAACAAAAAAGATTTTCTTATTCTTCACGTCCTGGATTACGTCCTGGATCATTAGATAAGAATCCGAAGATAAAAAGAGAAACAAAGAAAATCACTATCGTGTAAACAAATAGTTTTAGAGTAAGCATTACAAAATCTCCAAGATAATTAAAAAAAAAAAACGACAGAGAAAGAGAATAGATTCTCTTCTATTTCACATTATGTTTCCTTTTATACTTAGTTTATAACAAATAAAGTGATTTCGAGGAAATCCGAAAAAAATTGGAAATGGATTTCTTAATGGAAAAAACGGAGATGAGATGGTCTGGATTTTTCTTGTCTATCCAAAAATTGCAATATGTGAATCAAGGATTCACACTGTAAGACTTATCTGATCTTTTAAAATGTTAATAGGACATTATTCAAATAAAAGATCTCATCGAAAACTTACAGCAGCTTGCCAAACAAAAGCTAAGAGAAAAAAGAATAGGGGTATTACTGGCATAATATCTACAATTGGATTCAAAAAAGCGTAAGCTTCAGGCAATTTCGCCAAGAAAAAACTACTGGAATAAAGGGCAGAGTGAATACAAATACAGACCAAGCTAAAGATATTAAGCATAACAAAAATGTTGTTCTTTAAGAAAAATGAATTGTATTTTTGCTTTTTTTGAATTCTAATTTTGATTTTTTTATTGTATTTTATTATATATATTTTGATTTAGTATAATTTTGATTTATTATACTTTTATATTCAGAATGCAACATTAAAGATAAAATATAAAGAATTATAAAGAAATATATTTTTTTATAAAGAATAGAATATATAATAATAAGATAGAAAAGAATTTTTAAAAGGGATAATAATAGAAATAATTCAAATATTGAATTCAGATTTATTATAATTTTTATGAATATTTATTATAGAATAGATATGAATATTCATAAATGAATAATAAAACTCAAAAAATGAATCAAATAAGATCAGACCTCCAATCCCTTTTTGATTTGAACTGGATAAGTTCAAAATCTTTGCATTCTAAAATCAAAAATAGAAGAAATAAGATTTTCATACAATATCTTAATTGAATTCTATGTAATGATCAATAAATTCCGTTTCATTTGATATCTATGCATATCAAAATACTAGCAACAAATTATTCTATAGAGAATAAGTTTCGAACTGGAATTGACAAACAACCAATACAATAATAGTATTTATTAGTGTCAAATCGAAAATGGGGCGTGGCCAAGTGGTAAGGCAACGGGTTTTGGTCCCGTTAGTCGGAGGTTCGAATCCTTCCGTCCCAGATAGATCCGACGCTATTTACGTTCTCTTTTTAAATCATTTATAATCTAAATGGACTAGTTTATTAATTAATATGTGGAGGTAGATTCTCATAAGCGATTCGATTTTTTTTTGAATACTCGCTCGTTATTATTATTCATTATTAATCCTAGTGATTGGATTTATATACATATTCTATGTTAATAGAATTTTTTTATTGTATTGATAGTAAATAAATCACTCTCGAAATCGAAGATGAAAAAGAAAAGATGTCTATGCTTTTTCATCAAATAACTACTCATCTTTTCTTTTTTCATGTAAATCAAATATAAAATAGAGGCAAAAAATTCTATGGAAAAACGGTGGTTCAATTCAATGTTCTTTAATAGAGAGTTAGAATACAGGTGTTATTGTGATTTAAGTAAATCACTAGATAGTTTGGGTCCTATTGAAAATACCGATGTAAGTGAAGACACCATCATTAAAGATGATTACACGTATGATGATAAATCTAATTGGAATAATCACATTTATAGTTACATTGAAAGTTATCTCCATTCTCAAATCTGTATTGAGAGTTTAGGTGATAGTGACCAATACAATGACAGTGACCCTGATAGTGACAATGATAGTGACAATGATAGTGAGTTTTATAGTGACAATGATAGTGACAATGATAGTGAGTTTTATAGTGACAATGATAGTGACAATGATAGTGAGTTTTATAGTGACAATGATAGTGACGATGATAGTGAGTTTTATAGGTACATTTGTGATAAGGTCAGAAATAGTGGTAGTACTAGTATAATCAATAGCACGGATGATAGTGACCCTGATAGTGAGTTTTATAGTGACAATGATAGTGACGATAGTGAGTTTTATAGTGACAATGATAGTGAGTTTTATAGGTACATTTATGATAAGGTCAGAAATAGTGGTAGTACTAGTATAATCAATAGCACGGATGATAGTGACCCTGATAGTGACAATGATAGTGACCATGATAGTGACAATGATAGTGACCATGATAGTGACAATGATAGTGACAATGATAGTGACAATGATAGTGACAATGATAGTGACAATGATAGTGACAATGATAGTGACAATGATAGTGACAATGATAGTGACAATGATAGTGAGCTCGTTGGGAGTGCTAGATTTAAGCATTTGTGGATTCCATGCGAGAATAAAGATTGTTCTAAGTTAATTTATAAGCAATTTTTTATGGAAAGAATGAAGAATGTTTGTGAATACTGTGGATATCATTTGAAAATGAGCAGTTCAGAGAGAATTCAACTTTTGATTGATCCAGGTACTTGGACTCCTATGGACGAAGAAGACATGGTATCTGTGGATCCCTTGTCTTGGACTGCTGTGGAGGAAGACATGTTACATCCCTTGGCTGTATCTGTGGATGGATCTGTGGATGGATCTGTGGATGGATCTGTGGATGGATCTGTGGATGGATCTGTGGATGGATCTGTGGATGGATCTGTGGATGGATCTGTGGATGGATCTGTGGATCCCTATCCCTTTGATTTGGATGAGGATGCGTATGAGGAATACGAGCTGCTATCTATGGAGGAAAAGAAGGAAAAAATAGAAGCTGCCATGGCTTGGATTAAAAAGGAACTTGACCGGATGTCTGTGCATCGCATTGAATCTCATTCGGAAGAGGAACCTTCTAAAACGGAAGAGGAACCTTCTAAAATTCGTGAGAAAGCTTATAAAACTCGTCTTAAATCTTATAAAAAAAAGACGGGATTAAAAGAAGCTGTTCAAACAGGCACAGGTCGACTAAATGGTATTCCTTTAGCAATTGGTATTATGGAATTTGAGTTTATGGGGGGTAGTATGGGATCCGTAGTGGGTGAAAAAATAACCCGGTTGGTCGAATATGCTACTAATCAATGTTTACCTCTTATTATAGTATGTGCATCTGGAGGAGCACGTATGCAAGAAGGAAGTTTGAGCTTAATGCAAATGGCTAAAATTTCATCTGCTTTATATGATTATCAAATCAATAAAAAGTTATTCTATGTACCGATACTTACATCTCCAACTACTGGTGGGGTGACAGCTAGTTTTGGCATGTTAGGAGATATCAATATTGCTGAACCAAACGCTTACATTGCATTTGCGGGGAAAAGGGTAATTGAACAACTGTTGAATATAGAAGTGCCCGAAGGTGCACAATCAGCTGAAGTTTTATTCGAAGAGGGCGGCTTATTGGATTTAATCGTACCACGGTTTCTTTTAAAGGAGGTTCTAACTGAGTTATTGCAGTTCCATGGTTTCTTTCCTTTGACTCAAAATGAAAAATAAAGCAGACCTAAAAATTCTTTTTTTTACGAAATTAGACAAGAGAAACATTATGTCCCTTTTCTTGTAGAAATGTAGAACTAAATTCATCCAATGATTTAGTTCTACATTCCTTACTATTTAATAAGATATTTATTATTATAAATATATTTTGTCCTTTTGATTCTTAATAAATCTTATTGATTTTTTTCTTTGATTATTGATTTATTATATTCTATACTTATTATGTATACTCAATATAGATAATATATATATATTTGTTTATTATCTATATCTTCATATATATTAATTTGGCTATACTTAGTCTAATTTTTAAAATAAACTTAGTATAAGTCTATATAAATTCTAGTGATTATAGACTATCTTTATTACAATATAAGAATAATCCAAATATAAAATTCATATAACAAAAATATTAATCTAATAATCAACAAAAAAGAACAGGTACAAATAGAAAATCGAGGTACCCATTTTATGATAAACTTACCTTCTGTTTTTGTTCCTTTAGTGGGCCTAGTTTTTCCGGCAATTGCAATGGCTTCTTTATTTCTTTATGTTCAAAAAAACAAGATTTTTTAGATACAGGCAGTAGGGATAAATCTTCTTTATTTTTTTAGATAAAGTCAAATTTATTTCTTTGGATTTGTTATTCTGTTGCATTTTTTAATAACTCTTCCATATCCATAAAAAAAAAAAAGAAAAGAAAAGGAAAATACTAATATCATATCAGCCTTAATAAGATTAGGAGGCTTAAATCTAACAATCAACAAAAAAGAACAGGTACAAATAGAAAATCGAGGTACCCATTTTTTTTTTATGATTATGGTAGATGTTTTTTTGCCTTTAGTGGGACTAGTATTAATTGTAACGGCTGGTGTATTGGTTCATGGTCAACAACACATTTTTTGGGGGGTCAGGACACCTTATGCGTAGCTTCCAAGGACAAGAACACACATGGATTTACACTATACCCGGGGCCCGAAAACCAATCAATTTCTTCTGGGCTTCTTTCACTCTTTTAGGTTCATTAGGGGTTTTATTTATTTCAGCTTCCAGTTATTATGGTAGTCATTTTTTCAATTCGTCCGAATCTGTAGTTCCTTTTTTGCCACAAGGGGCCACACTTACTTTCTATGGAATCGCGGGTCTTTTTGTAAGTTTTCATTGGTGGATTCTAATTTTTTGGAATGTGGGTAGTGGTTATAATCTTTATGATAACCAAATTGGAATGGTGTGGCTTTGTCGTTACGGATTTCCTGGAGAAAATCGTTATATTCTTTCCCAAGTTCGTGTAGAAGATATTTTGGCCCTTCAATTTTATGCTAACCCAGAACCTCGTACGGGTGTCCTTTATATGTACACCAGAGAACAGGGGGCCATTCCCTTGACTCCTGTTGATGATTATTATGAGAGGACTCCACGCGCCAGCGTTTTCGAAACAGCTTCGGACTTGGCCGCATTCTTGGATGTACAATTGGAAATAATTGTATAAAATAAATTTCGAAAAATAAACGCTTTCTTAGAGAAAGCGTTTATTTTTCGAAATTTATCCATTTTAAATTGATAGCTTTTGAAACAATATTTTTCTTCTTCATTCGAATTGGCAGTGGATTCTTTTGTTTTTGTTTTTTCAAAATTAAAGGAAAGAATTAACTTCCGAATTACAAATAATTACAAATAAAAAAACGAGAATAGATTATCCATTTCTATGCATAAATTTGAAATGGGTATTATAAGCTCTATTACTTGAAATAGAACTTATGCTTGATAGAAAGATTATTATCATATATACAAATGAGATGAAGCTGAGTTCATTAAAGACAAAAAATGGCAAAAAAGAAAGAATTCATTCCCCTTCTATGTCTTACATCCATAGTCTTTTTGCCCTGGTGCATCTCTTTTACATTTAAAAAAAGTCTAGACTCTTGGGTTACTAATTGGTGGAATACTAAACAATCCGAAATTTTCTTGAATATCATTCAAGAAAAAAGTATTTTAAAGAAATTCATAGAGTTCGCGGAACTGTTCCTCTTGGATGAAATGCTAAAGGAATACCCGGAAACCCATTTACAAAACCTTCCTATTGGAATCTACAACGAAACCATCCAATTGATCAAGACGCACAACCACGATCGTATCCATACGATTTTGCACTTCTCGACAAATATAATCTGTTTTCTTATTCTAAGTGGTTATTCTATTCTGGGTAATCAACAACTCATTATTCTTAACTCGTGGGTTCAAGAATTTCTATATAACTTAAGTGACACAATAAAAGCTTTTTCTATTCTTTTATTAACTGATTTATGTATAGGATTCCATTCGACTCATGGTTGGGAACTAATGATTGGTTCTGTCTATAAAGATTTTGGATTTACTCAGAATGATCAGATTATATCGGGTCTTGTTTCGACTTTTCCAGTCATTTTAGATACCATTTTTAAATACTGGATTTTCCGTTATTTAAATCGTGTATCTCCGTCACTTGTAGTGATTTATCATTCAATGAATGACTGAAAAAACGATCGACTGATCCAATTATAAAGTTTGTTTTTTGTATATAAAAAGAGAAACATTCCAAATTTTACTTATTCTTTTTCTTTCTACTCGTATTCTTCCTATATTCTAGGAAAATCATTTCAGTAAATAGCAGAATCATGGATAGGGAACTATGTCAGTAACCTACCTAATCTTATTGTAGAAATTTTCAGGATCAATGACCATGCAAACTAGAAATGCTTTTTCTTGGATAAAGGAAGCGATTACTCGATCCATTTCCGTATTGCTCATGATATACATAATAATTCAAGCACCCATTTCAAATGCATATCCGATTTTTGCCCAGCAGGGTTATGAAAATCCGCGAGAAGCAACCGGCCGTATTGTATGCGCCAATTGCCATTTAGCTAATAAGCCCGTAGATATTGAGGTTCCACAAACGGTACTTCCCGATACTGTATTTGAAGCAGTTGTTCGAATTCCTTATGATATGCAAGTGAAACAAGTTCTTGCTAATGGTAAAAAGGGGGCTTTGAATGTAGGGGCTGTTCTTATTTTACCGGAGGGTTTTGAATTGGCTCCTCCCGATCGCATTTCGCCCGAAATTAAAGAAAAGATAGGTAATCTGTCTTTTCAAAGCTATCGTCCTACAAAAAAAAATATTCTTGTGGTAGGCCCGGTCCCCGGTCAGAAATATAGTGAAATTACCTTTCCTATTCTTTCTCCAGATCCCGCTACTAAGAAAGATGTTTACTTCTTAAAATATCCTATATACGTAGGCGGGAACAGGGGAAGGGGTCAGATTTATCCCGACGGGAGCAAGAGTAATAATAATGTTTATAATGCGACAGCAACAGGTATAGTAAACAAAATTAT